TGGGATTGGACTTGTAAATCGATTCATAAACTTGCGAGCACAACCAATAGCTATTCGAACTCCTTTTACTTGTAGGAGTGCATCTTGGATCTGTCGATTATGTTATGGTCGGAGTCCTACTCACGGCGACCTGGTCGAATTGGGAGAAGCTGTAGGTATTATTGCAGGCCAATCAATTGGAGAACCGGGCACTCAATTAACATTAAGAACTTTTCATACCGGCGGAGTATTCACGGGGGGTACTGCAGAACACGTGCGAGCCCCTTCGAATGGAAAAATAAAATTTAATGAGGATCTGGTTCACCCGACACGTACACGCCACGGACATCCTGCGTTTCTATGTTCTATAAACTTGTATGTAACTATTGAGAGTGAAGATATTCGACATAATGTAAATATTCCACCCCAAAGTTTTATTTTAGTTCAAAACGATCAATATGTAGAATCAGAACAGGTGATTGCTGAGATTCGCGCAGGAACATCCACTTTGAATTTTAAAGAGAGGGTTCGAAAACATATTTATTCTGACTCAGACGGAGAGATGCATTGGAGCACTGACGTGTATCATGCACCGGAATTTACATATGGTAATGTTCATCTATTACCAAAAACAAGCCATTTATGGATATTATTAGGAAGGCCACGCGAATCCAGTCTATTTTCACTTTCGCTCCAGAAGGATCAAGATCAAATAAGTGCGCATTCTCGTTCTGTCAAGAGAAGATCGACTTCTAACCTCTCAGGAACGAATGATCCGTCGAGACAAAAATTCTTTACTTCGGATTTTGGGGGTCAAAAAGAAGATAGAATTCCTGATTATTCAGACCTTAGTCGACATAGACATATATGTACTAGCCGTCGTAATCTCATAGATCCGACCACTCTCTACCAGAATTCTGATTTATTCTCAAAGAGACGAAGAAATAGATTCATCATTTCACTCCAATCAATTCAAGAACGCGCGAACGAACTAACGCCCCCTTCGGGTATCTCGATTGAAATCCCCACCAATGGCATTTTCCGTAGAAACAGTATTCTTGCATATTTCGATGATCCTCGATACAGAAGAAAGAGTTCAGGCATTACTAAATACGGGACTCTAGAAATGCATTCAATCGTCAAAAAAGAGGATTTGATTGAGTATCGAGGAGGCAAGAAATTTAGGTCAAAATACCAAATGCAAGTAGATCTATTTTTTTTCATTCCCGAGGAAGTGCATATCTTACCCGGATCTTCTTCCATAATGGTACGGAACAATAGTATCATTGGGGTAGGTACACAAATTACTTTAAATATAAGAAGCCGAGCGGCTGGGTTGGTTCGAGTAGAGAGAAAAAAAAAAAGAATTGAACTTAAAATCTTTTATGGAGATATCCACTTTCCTGGAGAGACAGATAAGATATCCCGACATAGCGGCGTTTTGATACCACCAGGAACAGGAAAACAAAATTTCAAAGAACCAAAAAAATGGAAAAATTGGATCTATGTTCAACGGATCACACCTAGCAAGAAAAAGTATTTTGTTTTGGTTCGGCCTGTCGTCACATATGAAATAACGGACGGTATAACTTTAGCAACGCTTTTCCCCCCGGATCTGTTGCAGGAAAGGGATAATGTGCAACTTCAAGTTGTCAATTATATACTTTATGGAAATGGTAAACCAATTCGAGGAATTTCTGATACAAATATTCAATTAGTTCGGACTTGTTTAGTATTGAATTGGGACCAAGACAAAAAAAATTCGTCTAGTCAAGACGCCTGCGCTTCCTTTGTTGAAATAAGGGCAAATGGTTTGATTCGACATTTCCTAAGAATCGACTTGGCGAAATCCATTATTTCATATATCGTAAAAAGGAATGATCCGTCGGGCTCCGGATTGCTCTCTGATAATGGATCAGATTGCAACAATATCAATCCGTTTTCTTCCATTTATTCCAAGGCAAGAACCCAACAACCCCTTAATCAAAATAATCAAAATCAAAGAACTATTCATACGTTATTGAATAGAAATGCGGGATTCCAGTCGTTGATAATTTTGTCATCATCCAATTGTTTTCGAATGGGTCCATTCAACGATGGAAAATATCACAATATGATAAAAGAATTAATTAAAATTACAAAAGATCCTCTCATTCCAATTAATAATTCACTGGGGCCCTTAGGAACAGCCTTTCTAATTGCGAATGTTTATTCATTTTACCATTTAATAACTCATAACCAGATCTTGGTAAATAACTATTTGCAACTTGACAATTTTAATTTAAAACAGACTTTTCAAGTAATTAAATATTATTTAATCGATGAAACTGAGCAAATTGATAAGCCCGACCTATGCAGTAACATTATTTTCAATTTGAATTGGTATTTTCTCCATCCCAATTATTGTCAAGAAACATCTATAATAATGAGTCTTGGGCAGTTTATTTGTGAAAATATATCTATAGCCAAAAACGCACCATGCTTAAAATCGGGTCAAGTTATACTTGTTCAAGCCGACTCT